CATTTTGTTCTAGGATTCTTCCTATTCGTCGGTCATTTGTGGCATGCGGGAAGGGCTCGTGCAGCTGCAGCAGGATTTGAAAAAGGAATTGATCGTGATTTTGAACCCGTTCTTTCGATGACTCCTCTTAATTGAGACAAGAAATTCAATGTTTTAATGTTTTAAGGTAGGAATTAATTGGATTTCATCCTTTTTTCAACCCATTTCTATGTAATTAGTAATTGAATTCTTTTTTTTTTTATTTTGTGGCTCGGCTAGGTGAGATAGCCGAGCCATTCTTTTTATTTATTATTTTAACGAACCGAGCAAAACGAATAAAAAAAGAAAACAGTTCTATTGAATGAACGAAAGGAGAGAGAGGGATTCGAACCCTCGATAGTTCGGAATAAAGAACTATGCCGGTTTTCAAGACCGGAGCTATCAACCACTCAGCCATCTCTCCAACATAAGTCAATTTCTATTTTATTCTTATTTCCCCGAATGGAACATGGTTGTATGAGCTGATACCATCACAAGTTGTAGAAAAATCTTAGGTGTAAGTTGATAGGGTGATCCGTTTATTTGTATATCAGATATAAATGTATGATCTATCACGCCCGTTTAGTTTAATTATTAATTAAAAGAATTTCCTGCGGTTCTATCTTTGAATAAAGCGATAATAAGTAATATTATATAGAATCAATGAATTCCATAGTAATAGTAGAAAATCCCTCCGTGATCCATTTATTACTTTTAGTACAATGACTGATAGAGGGATGAAATGGTATAGTTCGTTTGTTGGTAGCTTGGAGGATTATACGTATGACTATAGCTTTCCAATTGGCTGTTTTTGCATTAATTGCTACTTCATCAATATTATTGATTAGTGTACCCGTTGTATTTGCTTCTCCTGATGGTTGGTCAAGTAACAAAAATATTGTATTTTCCGGTACATCATTATGGATTGGATTAGTCTTTCTGGTGGGTATCCTTAATTCTCTCATCTCTTGAACCTATTTGTTCCAGATCCAAAAATGACCCCTCCTCCGAATTCGAATTCTTTCGGGTTGTGAGACACAGTAAAATTAAATCAATATAACAATAAAAAAAAATCCCCAAAAATACAAACAAAAAAATAATGAAAAAAATTAGAGGGAGGGGTCAAACTTAAATTTCTTGAATGAATGGAATAAAATAAATAAAGAATTTAATTGGAATCGACTTGAAGTTAAAGAGAGTATCTGGTCCGACTCTACACAAATATCATCCAGACATATATATTCTATATGTAGATGCAGGGACATATTCCTTCTCAAGAAGGAAAAATGCGGATATAGTCGAATGGTAAAATTTCTCTTTGCCAAGGAGAAGACGCGGGTTCGATTCCCGCTATCCGCTCAAGAGAAAGTCAATTTCTTTACTATGATAAAAATGATAAATAAAAATAAAGAAAAGAATTTGTTTTTGGTTTGTTTTTTTATAGTAGATTAGATCACGATAGTGTAATGATTCTATCCTTTTCGTTCTTTTTTTTCTCACCCCAAAATCAACAAAAAACCAAATCCCTAATTAATTTAAATTTATATAATATTTAGTTAACTTACTAGTTAGATTCAACCCTCAAATTTTTGACAAAATTCAAATTTTGCGGAGACAGGATTTGAACCTGTGACCTCAAGGTTATGAGCCTTGCGAGCTACCAAGCTGCTCTACCCCGCGCCGAACTGAAGAAAAGGGCTGGGAACGAATGGACAAACAAAAATGGAATGTGCCCTCTACCACATCTGTACAAATATAGAATAACCTATTTGTACAGAATGGTAAAGGGTCTTTCTATGATCAATGATGATCATAGAAATGAAAATCTCTTTTTATCCTTACCAACTTGATCTTGTTGCCCCTGGCAACAAACATGTGTTAACCATTTCACGAAGTATGTGTCCGGATAACCCAAAGTCGCGATAATTAGCTCTCGGTCTTCCGGTCAAAAAACAACGTCGATGAAGACGCGTAGGTGCACTATTACGTGGTAGAGATTGTAACTTTCCATGAATTTCCCATTTATCGCTTAACGATGCTACTTTGCTTATTTGTTTTTTTGAGGATCGACGAATCAAATGATATTTTTGTTCCAATTTTTGCCTCTTCTTCTCCCGCTGAATCAAACTTTTCCTTGCCATAATGGTTCAGTTCCTATTAGTATCAATGAGACAAGTCGGATCCTAGATGTAAAAGTGTATAAGAAAAGGGGTTCCCTTCTCCATTGAAAGAAATGAGATTATCGTGAAGACAAGACAAAAATTAACCAAATTTGCCCGATGTAGAGGCAATCAAGAAAGCCGCATATGTGAATATATAACCTACGGAAAAGTGGGCTAATCCAACTAATCTTGCTTGTACAATGGAAAGAGCCACTGGTTTATCTCTCCATCGAATCAAATTGGCCAAAGGTGTGCGTTCATGAGCCCATGCTAAAGTTTCAATCAACTCCTGCCAATATCCACGCCACGAAATTAAGAAC